AATATTATATTTGTTTTGTAGAAATGACAAAAAGGATCCTTTGCTCTGATGTTTCAAACCACTCTATTCTTTTGTTTCTTAATGATGTTTGTGAACAATTGAATCTAGTGGTTGATTCATAGTCCCTGCCCTTCCCCCAAAATATTAACTGGAAGCAAGAAGAAAGAACGAATCAATCAATTTTATCTATAATCCAATATAATAATTATATTGATTTCTAGGGATGAGACATCCTGCAAATCATTTCTAGACTAAACTAATAGAACCTTAATCAAAACTACTCTAAAAATAAAATAAAAACTCTGATCATATATCTGATCATATAATAAATAAAGATTTGGATATTCGTAAAAATAAAATCTGCCTTTCAACCGGAACAGTCTTTTTTGTTTGAATAATTTCTCTAAGTTAGAAGTTTAACTTATATTGAATAAGTGAAGATTATTGAATAAGTGAAGATATTGAATAAGTGAATAAATTCTATTTGCTCAATAACTTATTCACCCATAATCCTTTTTTTCCTTTGTTTGTCCACTACTTCTTATGAATCTAAACAAAGGAGTTCCGATAGACCCGGAAAAGAAGGAAAGGAATAGTAATCTTTGATGAACAGGAAAAAAATAATTATTATTTTGATACAAGACGACACAAGAAAAAGGAATTTTCACCCGTTTTCTTGTGTCGTCTTGCGTCGAATAGAAGATTAGGAAGACTAGTAATCCTTCCTAAAAGTATTTGTTCCTTTCATTTTTATCATCCTTGCCTTGTATTTTCTTCTTTTGTATTTGTTTGTATGCCTATTGTTTATTACTAGGAATACAAGTAATGAATTCCAGGCGTCCTGCAAAACAAAAAGAGTATAAACAAAGCAAGCAAAAGGATTTACAGAATTTTTTGATCATACATAATTGTATCGATGGACAAAAAATCGGCACTTTTTACCAAATGTTAAGGAATCTCTGGACCTAAAAATTCATTTCGTACAATTGAACTTTTTCAAACTGTTTCTTTTTAAGAACCAAAAAAACTTGTGCCAAAATAACAGATGCGAAGAAGAACAAAAGGCCTTGGACGCGTAATGGATCTTGAAGCACTATTTCTGCATCTCCCTGACCAAACCCTCCTACATTGGGATTGCTTGTTAATGGTTGATCAAGCTTAATGGATTCACCCTCTGAAACAAGAAGTTCTGGTCCTGGAGGTATAATATCAACCACTTGACGTCCATCCGATGCATCAACTATGGTTATTTCATATCCTCCCTTTTCTTTACGTACTATTTTGCTTACTATACCTGCTGATGTAGCATTATAGACTGTATTGTTACTCTTGCTACCATCAGGATAAATCTGACCCCTTCCTCTGTTCCCACCCACATATATGGGATATTTTAAGAAGTGAACGTCTTTCTTTGTAGCAGGGTCGGGGGAAAGAATGGGAAAGACGATTTCACTATATTTCTGACCCGGAACAGGACCTATCACAAGAATATTTTTTTTATTGGGACGATAACTCTGAAAAGACAGATTTCCTATCTTTTCTTTCAACTCAGGAGAAATACGATCGGGGGGGGCTAATTCGAATCCCTCGGGTAAAATAAGAACAGCACCCACATTCAAACCCCCTTTTTTACCATTAGCAAGAACTTGTTTCAGTTGCATATCATAAGGAATTTGAACAACTGCTTCAAATACAGTATCAGGAAGCACAGCTTGCGGAACTTCAATATCCACGGGCTTATTAGCTAAATGGCAATTAGCACATACAATTCGTCCAGTTGCTTCTCGTGGGTTTTCATAACCCTGCTGCGCAAAAATGGGATATGCATTTGAAATGGATGCTCGAGTTATTACATATATCATGATCGATACAGAAATGGATCGAGTCATCTGTTCCTTTACCCAAGAAAAAGTATTTCTATTTTGCATGTCCAATCATGGATCTCGGAATTTCTACAATAAATTAGATAGGGAACTAGTAAAGTTCCCTATGCACGAGTCTGTCATTGTACTGGAATAGTTGTACTGTAATATAGGACGAATACCTTGAACTGGTAGAAATAAAATATAAAGAATTAAGTAAGATTCAAAATGGTTTCTTTATAAAGGAAGAAAGATTCTGATTTATTTGATTGATATCAGGAGATCAAATGAGTTCTTCATTCATTCATTGAATGATAAATGACTACAAGCGAAGGAGATACACGATTTAAATAATGGAAAATCCAATATTTCACAATTGTATCTAGAATAACTGGAAAGGTGGAAACAAGACCAGATATAATTTGATCGTTATGAGCCAATCCAAAATCGTTGTAGAACGAACCAATTATTAGTTCCCAACCATGGGTCGAGTGAAATCCAATCCATAAATCAGTAACTAAAAGAATCGAAAAAGCTTTTATTGTGTCACTTAAGTTATAGAGGAATTCCTGAACCCAAGAATTAAGAATGACAAGTTCCTCATTACCCAAAATAAAATAACCACTTAGAATAGCGAAAGAGATTATATTTGTCGAGAAATGCAAAATGATATGGAGATGATATTCATTGTGTGTTTTGACCAATTGTATCGTTTCCTTGTGTATTCCTATACGAAGTTTTTGTATATGTGTCTCCGGGTACTCCTTTATCATTTCGTCCAACAGAAAGAGTTCTTCTAATTCTATGAATCTTTCTAGAACGTTTTTCTCTTGAATGATATTCAAGAGAGTTTTGGATTGCCCGGTATTCCACCAATTTGTAACCCAAAGTTCCAGACATTTATTAAATGGGAGAGAGACCCACCAGGGCAAAAATACTATAGATACAAGATATGGGAAAGAAGGCAATGCTTTCTTTTTTTTCATTTTTTATCTGTGAATTGAATCGTTAATGAACCTGCTTCATTCGTTGACTCTATATGATATTTCTCTGAAGCACGAGTTTATAACAAGGTATTGAACCTATGGGTCTATTCATTCCAATTTTTGTGTCAAAATTGAGTTTAGTTCTTGGATCTAGAAGGAATATAGAAATGGGATAAGGGTTCGCCCTTTTCGGATAAAAATGCAAAATCAATATTATTCCTAGATATCTCAATTGGGCAAATTCGAATGGGCAAATTCGAAGCAATTTCATCTTCATTTGTTCCTTTCTATGAATACTCGAAAACCCACTTAAAATAACGAATCGGATTTAGAAACGAAAACCCCCCTCAGTTAATTATTTCGAAATGTTTCACCGCCTAGCCACAACCAAGGAAAAAAGGTATCATCAAAATTTTGGGCCTAAAAAGATGAGATGAATTCCGTATTACGAAATAAATCTTCGGATATATTTGATGAATCCTTACTTATTATATTAGCCTTAGATTAGCCTTTTTTCTAGTATAAATTTTCTAGTAGAAAAGAATTGAGTTGGGATCCATACGCATACGAAATACTTTTGGTATACAAATGGTATACAAAAATTTCTTCTTTTCTTAATTTTTTTCTTTATTATAGTATAGTTTATTATAGTTATTCCATATACGCCCTCCTGCTTTTTTGGTTTATTCTATGGGAGTCGCCACGACAAAGGAAGGAGGAAATAGAATAATCTAACATGTTTTGTTCAAATGAACATTCCAAAAAGACTTCAATTGTATTAAAAAAGGAATTAGCAAGTTCCTTCCCCCATGCCGAGAAAACATTTATTCTTTATTGTGTTCAATTCATTTCAAAATACTTCAATTGGTACGCCCAAGAAATAGGCCAATTCGGCAGCTTTTTGTTCAATTTCTCGTGGAGTAAAATTCTCATCAGTACGAGTCAAGGGAATGGCCCCTTGACCTCTGATTTCCATATAAAGGACACGACGAGGATAAAGACCCTCTTTAACCTCAATTCTGATTGATTGGATATCTCTCATAAGGAAGCGAAGGAAGATGCGACGATTTATTCCAGGAAATCCCCAACGAAAAATGCACACAATTCCTTCTTTTCTATCGAATTGGTCATAACCACTACCTACATTCCACAAAATTGTGCACCACAAATAGGAGCTAACGAACAGACCTGCGATCCCATAAAAAGACATCACGATTCCTTGTGGAAAAAAAATAATTTGCTGAGATGGAAATATGGATATCAGATTCCTACCAAGATAACTGGAAGTTCCAACCGCTAAGAATCCTAGTGAACCTAAAAAAAGGATACAGGCCCAGCAAAAATTACTTGTTTTTCGAGACCCCCTTATAAGTTCTATCCATATATGTTCTGATCGCCAATTCATACTATACTAGATCCAGTTGCATTCGATTGGAATTGAGAGAATAACCCAAATTTGACTTTACCTTTCTTGATCCCGAAGTAACTTTCATCAACTAGCACTATTCTGATGTGGAGTAATTGGTTAGATACATTGACTTTCTATTAAAAATATTTACTGATCCATTTTTAACCAGCTATATATATATATATATATATATATATATATATATATATGCATTTATGCAGATAGCATGTATCCGCATACATAACAGTTCTTTCATTTGTGTGTGGAAAGAGCCACATATCGTACCATATTGCACTAAAAAAATATCTGTATTATGATACAGTGTTGAAATAAATTGATAGGATTTGGTCCCATTGGATCTAGACAATCTTATTTTTTTGGACATGAAGAGATAAAGAAGCCATTGCAATTGCCGGAAATACTAGGCCCACTAAAGGCACAAAAATAGAGGGTAAGTTGAGATCTGTCATAGAATGGGTGCCTCGATTTAATATTTGTATCTATATATTTGTATCTATATATTTGTATCTATTAGAAAGATATCTTATGATATGATAAGTATATCTATTATAAGTAATATTAGGTAATATTGACTATTGTATTTTATATAATATTATACTACTAAGTATATATAAACAATTAAGTATATATAAATATATAATTTCTAAATAATATATTTATATTAAAATAGAAATTTTAAATATAAAAATAATATTAAAATATTAAATTTAAAGAAAAAAAAAGGATAGATAATAAGTGCAAAAATGTAGAACTAAATTAAGTGTACCTATTCATCTTTCTACACGAATATAAATAGGGTAATCTTCTTTTACAAATTTTATTATTCTTCTTCTCCCATCCTTATGTTCTTTCTATCTTTCTTTCTAATCTAATAAGGAGTTTTTTATTTTAAAGGAGTTTTCTTATGAAAATGAAGTTCATTATGAATTCGCGACTCTAAATAATAGGATCCAACAAACAGGGATTCATAGTAAAAATGCGATAGATGTAGAAATTATTTTATTTCATTTCCATATTTTATATTTCTTTTTATTTTGATATTTTTTTTTTTCATTATTGTCTATCTTAATTAATGCGTAAGATAGCCAGATAAAATTCTTTTTTTTTCCCAAAATTAGAATTCCTCGGAAAGATAAATTCACTTTTTTATTTTATCCTGTTGATAGAGGTTCATAATACCTAATCATGAATAGGGGTAAGATAAAAAATGGATCTGGATCCGGAAGAAAAAAAATTATCCGAAACTTCTGACTCTTACTAGAAAGTGTAACTTATATCACCAAAGAACATTTTTCTTAGTTTTTTTTATTATGATGAACTAAATACTTGTTCGCTACAAACAAAATAACTGAATCTAGTGCTATACTTTAATTTTTTGAATTTTGATTCAAGGGAAAGAAACCATGGAGCTGAAATAACTCACTTAGAACACCTTTTAAAGGATTACGTGGTATGATTGGGTCAAATAAGCCTTTATGGAATAAATACTCAGCCGCTTGTGAACCATCGGGTACTGTCTTATTCAATGTTTGTTCAATTACTCTTTTACCCGCAAATGCAATGTACGCATTAGGTTCAGCAATAATGATATCTCCCAACATACCAAAACTGGCTGTTACTCCACCGGTTGTAGGAGATGTAAGGACTGGTACATAGAATAACTTTTTAGTGGATTGGTAATCATATGAAGCAGAAGATATTTTAGCCATTTGCATCAAGCTCAAACTTCCTTCTTGCATGCGTGCTCCTCCAGAAGCACACACAATAATGACAGGTAGAGATCGATTAGTAGCATACTCAATCAAACGAGTGATTTTCTCACCTACTACAGATCCCATACTACCTCCCATGAACTGAAAATCCATAACCCCAATTGCTGCGGGAATACCGTTTAGTTGACCTATGCCTGTTTGAACAGCTTCAGTTAAACCTGTCTTTCTTTGATAAGAATCGATACGATCTTTATAAGGTTCCTCTTCTGAATGAAATTGAATGGGGTCCATAGAAACCATATCTTCATCCATAGGATCCCAAGTGCCCGAATCAATCGAAAGTTCGATTCTATCTGAACTACTCATTTTCAAATGATATCCACACTGTTCACAAATATTCATTTTTGACCTAAGAAGTTTTTTATAATTTAATACATAACAATTTTCGCATTGAACCCATAAATGTCTGTATTTTTTATTTATATCGAAATCATTAGATCTTCCTCTTATATTGAAATCACTGCCATTATTACGAGTTCTTATACTAAAACTTCCACTTTCACTACCACTTACATTTTCAGTACAAATGAAACTATAAATGTAACTGTCACTGTAATTGTCAGTACCACCTGAAATGGAACTATTAATACTGACTTCAAAACGAAGATAACTATTAATGCAACTATTAATGTGATTAGTCCAACTAGATTGAGTATCATACATGTAATGATAATAGTAGTGATTGTTTCTCTTAGACCCCCTATTCAAAAAACTAGAAAAAAAACCTTCTAATTCACTCAGAAAAGAACTATCATTGTCAATCTCAAAACTATGATTTTCAATATCAAAATATACGGAATAACTGTCACCATTACTATCCCTAACTAAAAAAGTGTCATCAGAGATCAAACTCCAAATATCCCTGATACCAAATAAATAATCAACATTACTGAAACTATAACTAACACTATCACTCCAATTTTTCTCCGTATCATTTAGAAGGGGTTCATCACTTCCACTGGTATGGCCAATAGCATCAAGACTTTCCATTGATTTACTTAAACCATACCTATGTTCTAACTTTAACTTCTCGTTAGACAACATCGAATTGAACCACCATTTTTCCATAGAATCTTCCTGCCCCCTATTTGATGAAAATACAATAGATGAATAGTCATTCGATGAATAATTATTTTACTATTTTATTTCCTATCAGAATTAAGCATATGAGGATTAGGATTGTTAACTAATAATAAGTGAGTATTGAAAGAAATGATTCTCTTTTTTTTTTTCAATTAAAATACAAATTCTCATCGAAAATAGTTTATAAATAAGGAATTCGTTCTCGTATAACCTTGTATCGTATAATCAAATAATAAGTTTATATTGCAACATGGAACGAAAAAGACAATATACAGGATGAGTAGATTGGATAGAGGGAGCCCTTCCCTTAGCTTAATCTAAGGCCTGAAACTACGAGATAGAAAATGATCCACTAATCCTAAGGATCC